AATGGAGTGCCTGAATAAAGGGCTACCTTGATAGGGTAAATCAAGTAATTTAAAAATTACCTCCGTTATTACATATGGCAGAATCAAACTACCTCTTTCAGTATCAAAAACTAACGTGCATCATACACTTAAATGTAAAAAAGGTAAGCTAATTAAGCTAATGGGTTCATACCCCATTTATAGAGGCATTAATCCTCTCCTTTTTAATGACCAGCAACTCAACTAAACTCCTGTTCCTGTCATCTTTGATGATAGGAACAGTTTTATCCGTTTCATCCAACTCGTGATTCGGAGTTTGAATAGGGCTAGAAATCAATTTACTTTCATTTATCCCACTTCTAGCCAACAATAAAAATATAATGATAAATGAATCCTCAATCAAGTATTTCATTGTCCAAGCAATAGCGTCGACAATGCTTTTGTTCTCAATCTTGATTATACAAATTAAATATTCCTTGAATTGAGAACAACAAATCATCCCTTCCATGATGATTAGATCAAGATTAATATTAAAGATTGGGGCAGCTCCATTTCATTTCTGATTTCCAGAAGTTATAGGAGCAACAAGATGGATTAATTGTCTTGTATTAATAACATGACAAAAAATTGCCCCAATAATGGTTCTATCATATTGTATTCAAAACAGAATATTTATTAGAACCATTATTATTGCAAGAATTGCAATTGGAGCCCTAGGAGGGTTAAATCAAAATTCTCTACGTCAACTAATAGCTTACTCTTCAATTAGACATTTAGGTTGAATAATTGCTTCAATTAGAATTAGAGAAACAATATGAGAAGTATATTTTCTAGTATATTCCTTACTGAGAATAATTATAGTATTACTATTCAACCAAAGTAAACTATTCTTCATAAATCAAATTTATACCTCAGAGAATATAAACATCGAAATTAAATTCATAATATTCCTCACATTATTATCATTAGGAGGATTACCTCCATTCCTTGGATTTATACCAAAATGAATAGTAATACAATCATTAGTAGAAAATAACCTTTCAGCCTTAATGGCAATTATAGCAGTATTAACAACAATTACATTATACTACTACATACGAGTTAGATTTTCAGCACTCATCATAACATTTTCAGAAAACTCATGATCAATCAATAATAATGTAAAATCACCGAAATTTATTTTACCAACACTAGTTACAATCTCAACACTAGGGCTAATTTCAACATCAACAATAATCTCAACATTTTAGACAAGGACTTAAGTTAAGTAAACTAATAACCTTCAAAGTTATAATTAAAAGATAAACTTTTAGGCCTTAGTAATTTTAAATACACCTTTAGAATTGCAGTCTAAAATCATTGTTGAATATAAAGCCCACAAATATGGTAAGAGGGATCTACACCCATAAATAGATTTACAGTCTATCACCTAATATTCAGCCACCTTACCACCGCAAAAATGATTATTCTCAACAAACCATAAGGATATTGGAACTCTATACTTTTTATTTGGAGCATGAGCAGGAATAGTAGGAACATCAATAAGCATAATTATTCGAGCTGAACTTGGTCAACCAGGACAATTAATTGGAGATGATCAAATTTATAATGTAGTAATTACATCCCACGCATTCGTAATAATTTTCTTTATAGTAATACCAATTATAATTGGAGGATTTGGAAATTGATTGGTTCCACTAATAATTGGAGCACCAGATATAGCCTTTCCACGAATAAATAATATAAGATTTTGACTTTTACCCCCTTCCTTAACCCTACTTCTAACCTCGTCTATAGTGGATAGCGGAGCAGGGACAGGATGGACCGTTTACCCTCCACTTGCCGGAGCAATCGCTCATGGAGGAGCCTCAGTAGACTTAGCAATTTTTTCATTACATTTAGCAGGAGTATCATCAATTCTTGGTGCAGTAAATTTTATCACTACAGCAATTAATATACGATCAGAAAGAATAACCCTTGACCAAACACCTTTATTTGTTTGATCAGTAGCAATTACTGCACTATTATTACTTCTATCTTTACCAGTTCTAGCAGGTGCCATTACAATATTACTTACAGACCGAAATTTAAACACATCATTCTTTGACCCAGCAGGAGGGGGAGACCCAATTTTATACCAACACTTATTTTGATTCTTTGGTCACCCTGAAGTTTACATTTTAATTCTCCCAGGATTTGGTATTATTTCCCACATTGTTTGTCAAGAAAGTGGAAAGATTGAATCATTTGGAACACTAGGAATAATTTACGCAATATTATCTATTGGACTTATAGGATTTATTGTATGAGCTCATCATATATTCACTGTAGGTATAGACGTTGATACCCGAGCATACTTTACATCAGCTACAATAATTATTGCTGTACCAACAGGAATTAAGGTATTCAGATGATTAGCAACCTTATACGGAACAAAATTTAAATTTAATCCACCTTTATTATGAGCATTAGGATTCATTTTCCTATTTACAATTGGAGGATTAACAGGATTAATTTTAGCAAATTCCTCATTAGATATTGTATTACATGATACATATTATGTTGTTGCACACTTCCATTACGTACTTTCTATAGGAGCAGTATTTGCAATTATAGGAGGAATTATTCAATGATATCCACTATTTACAGGTCTAACAATAAACAACACATGATTAAAAATCCAATTTGCAATTATATTTATTGGAGTAAACCTAACATTCTTCCCACAACACTTCCTAGGACTAGCTGGGATACCTCGACGATATTCAGATTACCCTGACGCATATACATCATGAAATGTAATCTCAAGTATTGGATCAACTATCTCAATTGTTAGAATCATCATATTTATTATTATTATATGAGAAAGAATAATTTCAAATCGAGCAGTTATTTTTAGCTCAAACATATCAAGTTCAACTGAATGACTTCAAAATAACCCTCCAGCAGAACACAGATATTCAGAATTACCTTTAATTACTAGATTCTAATATGGCAGAATAGTGCAGTAGATTTAAGCTTTACAAATAAAGGACTGACCTTTTATTAGAAAATAAATGGCAACTTGATCAATTTTATCATTACAAGACAGAGCTTCCCCTCTAATAGAACAACTATCATTCTTTCATGACCACACAATAACTGTATTAACTTTAATTACAATTGTTGTAGGATATTCATTATCCTATATATTAATAATTAAATATTCAAACCGATATGTTCTCCATGGACATCTTATTGAAACAATTTGAACAGCTCTGCCAGCAATCACCTTAATTTTTATTGCCCTACCATCATTACGACTACTTTACATACTAGATGATTCAATTGACGCATTAATCACAATTAAAACAATTGGACGTCAATGATACTGAAGATATGAATATTCAGACTTTGTAGATGTAGAATTTGATACTTATATAACCCCTGAAAGAGATTTAGAAGTAGATGGATTTCGACTACTAGATGTTGATAATCGAACAATCTTACCAATAAATACAGAAGTACGAGTATTAACTAGAGCATCAGATGTTCTTCACTCATGAGCTGTTCCATCTTTAGGAATTAAAATTGATGCAACCCCAGGACGGTTAAATCAAGGAACATTTACAATTAATCGACCTGGTCTATTTTTCGGGCAATGTTCTGAAATCTGTGGAGCAAACCACAGATTTATACCAATTGTAATTGAAAGAACATCAGTAAACCTATTTATTAAATGATTATCAAAGATAATTTAACAAAAGGAGTTAGTTAAAATAAATATAACATTAGAGTGTCAATCTAAAATTACTAATTAATTAGTACACCTTGAACATCAAATGACTGAAAGTAAGTAATGGTCTCTTAAACCAAAAAATAGTAAATTAACGTCTACTTCTGATGGGAGTATATACTACTTAAATCCCACAAATATCTCCACTTATATGATTTTCACTATTCATTATATTCTCAGCAACATTAATTTTATTCAATCAAATAAACTTCTTTTCTTTCAAAACAACACCAATTAAAATATTTAAAAGAACAAAGGAAGGAAGAAAAAATATAAACTGAAAATGATAAGAAATTTATTCTCAACATTTGATCCATCAACTAGAATCTTCAATCTATCATTAAATTGAACAAGAACATTTATTGGATTATTAATTATCCCATCCTTATTTTGACTCACACCATCACGAATTAATATTCTATGAAATAAACTCAACTTAACTTTACATAATGAATTTAAAACATTATTAGGACCTAAATCATTCAATGGAACAACATTCATCTTTATTTCAATCTTTATTATAATATTATTCAATAATTTTATAGGACTATTCCCTTATATTTTCACTAGAACTAGACACCTAGCATTAACATTTGCCATCGCATTACCTATATGACTAAGATTTATATTATTTGGATGAATCAACCACACAAATCATATATTTGCACATCTAGTACCACAAGGTACACCACCAGCTTTAATATCATTTATAGTTTTAATTGAAACAATTAGAAATATTATTCGACCAGGAACATTAGCCGTACGACTAGCAGCAAATATAATTGCAGGACACTTATTACTCACATTATTAGGTAATACAGGACCAATAATTGGCTTCAATTTAATTTCAATCCTAATTATTGGACAAATAATACTTTTAATTTTAGAATCAGCTGTAGCTATAATTCAAGCTTATGTATTCTCTATTTTAAGAACATTATATTCAAGAGAAGTCTATTAACAAATGTTAACAACACACTCAAACCACCCATTCCACTTAGTAGATTATAGACCATGACCAATTACAGGAGCAATTGGAGCAATAGTTCTTGTATCAGGATTAGCTAAATGATTTCACCTATTTAACATTAATTTACTCGCAATCGGATTTACAATTACAATTTTAACAATAATCCAATGATGACGAGATGTAATTCGTGAAGGAACCTTCCAAGGACTACACACAAGCTTTGTATCAATTGGATTACGATGAGGGATAATTCTATTTATTGCATCAGAAGTATTATTTTTCATCTCATTCTTCTGGGCATTTTTTAATAGAAGATTAGCCCCAGCAATTGAACTTGGAATAATTTGACCACCTATAGGAATTCAACCATTCAATCCTATACAAGTACCTTTATTAAATACAGCTATTCTTCTAGCATCAGGAGTAACAGTAACATGAGCACATCATAGATTAATAGAATCTAATCATACACAAGCACTACAAGGATTATTCTTTACAGTACTATTAGGATTATATTTTACAACACTACAAGCATATGAATACTGAGAAGCACCATTCACTATTGCAGATGCAGTTTATGGATCTTCATTCTTTGTAGCAACGGGATTCCATGGACTACACGTAATTATTGGAACAATCTTTTTATCAACATGCCTATTACGACACCTAATAAATCAATTCTCTCCAAGACATCATTTTGGATTTGAAGCTGCAGCATGATATTGACATTTTGTAGATGTAGTATGATTATTCCTTTACATCTCAATTTATTGATGAGGTAGATAAAACGTTTTTCTAGTATAAATAGTATAACTGACTTCCAATCAGTAGGCTTGATATTAAATCAAGAAAAACAATCATAACTCTATTAATAAGATTCACAATTAGATTTTTAATACCAATATTAGTTATATTATTAGCAACTATTCTCTCAAAAAAAATAATCAATGACCGAGAAAAAAGATCCCCATTTGAATGTGGATTTGACCCAAAAAGATCAGCTCGAATACCTTTCTCACTACGATTCTTCTTAATTGCAGTAATCTTTTTAATTTTTGATATTGAAATTGCCTTAATTTTACCTATCATTATCATCATAAAATTCTCAAACTTAATAATTTGAACCTCAACAACCCTATTCTTCATTTTAATTCTCTTAGGAGGATTATATCATGAATGAAATCAAGGAGCATTACAATGAGCAGAATAGGGGTGTAGTTAATCATAACATTTGGGTTGCATCCAAAAAGTATTGAATATATCAATCACCCTTAATAGAATGGAAAGCGAAAAATTGCAATCAGTTTCGACCTGACCCTTGGTAAAATTTACCTCCATTCTATTAATTGAAGCCAAAAAGAGGCGTATTACTGTTAATAATATAATTGAACCAAAGTTCCAATTAAGGAAATGTAATGCCAATATGGAAGCTGCTAACTTTACATAATAGCGGTTTAATTCCGTTAACATTTCTAATCTATATAGTTTAATAAAAACATTACATTTTCACTGTAAAAATAATAAATTTAATTATTTATAGATAATACCCAGAAACATAATAGTTTCCTTAACATCTTCAGGGTTACGCTCTAAACATAAGCTATCTAAATAAACATAAAAATAAATTACCAAAAATAATATTCAAAAAATAAAAGTTAAAAGATAAATCTTAAAATTAAAATCATATCAACCTTGAATATATCCAATTAAATAAATAAATAAACTATAAATTCCCTGACCACCAAATAATTCACCTCATCCATAATCAAAAGACTTTGAAGATAAATAACCATACTTTAAGGGTAAATATCTAATAAATTTAGTAAATAAAAAAGGTATGAACCATATTGAACCAACAAAACTAACAAAAGGTAAACCCTTCAAAGAAAATAAAACACGAGATAAATTTATTTCAAAAATCAAATAACCCAAATAAGCACCCAATAAAACCACAAACATAGTTAAAAACTTTAAATAATAAGGCAAACTAATTATATAAGGAATAGGAAAAATTAACCAAGATAAAAAACTTCCACCAAAAACAGCAACAATTAAAAGAAAAATTATACCAAATGAAATATAATAACCCTTATCATCAAAAGAAAATCTAGAATAAAAATTATCATCACCAGACACAGAATAATAAAATAAATGAAAAGAGTAAGCAGCGGTTAAACCAGCAGAAAAAAAAGAAAGAAAGAAAATTAAAAGATTAATTCAACTTAAAAAAACAAGTTCAATAATTAAATCCTTAGAATAAAACCCAGCTAAAAAAGGCAACCCACAAAGACAAAGACTAGAAACATTAAAACAAACAGAAGTTAAAGGTATAAAATAAACAATTGAACCCATGAAACGAATATCCTGAGTATCCCTCAAATTATGAATTATAGAACCAGCACACACAAATAAAAGAGCCTTAAATAAAGCATGAGTTAATATATGGAAAAAAGCAAGCTTAGGATAACCTATAGCAAGAATTCTTATCATCAACCCCAATTGTCTCAACGTCGACAGAGCAATAATATTCTTCAGATCAAACTCAAAATTAGCATCAAGACCTGCTATAAACATAGTTATACAACCAATAAGAAGTAAAAACCAACCAAAATTAAATGACTCCAACATAGGCCTAAACCGAATTAATAAATAAACATTAGCAGTTACCAAAGTAGAAGAATGAACCAAAGCAGAGACAGGTGTAGGAGCAGCCATAGCAGCAGGTAATCAAGAAGAAAAAGGAATTTGAGCCCTCCTAGTTATTGCAGCTAAAATAATCAAAATAGTAATTAACTTCATTTCAAATGAATCTGAAATAAAACTATAATAATAAATATAATTTCAACTACCAAAATTTAACATTCAAGCAACTGAAATTAAAATAGCAACATCACCAATACGATTACTTAAGGCAGTAAGTATACCAGCACTGTAAGACTTTACATTCTGATAATAAATAACTAAACAATAAGAAACCAAACCTAAACCATCCCAACCTAAAAGAATTCTAATTAAATTAGGACTAATAATTAAAAAACCTATAGAAAGAATAAATATTAAAACAATAATGATAAAACGATTTATATTCCTTTCACCAGATATATAATCCTCTCTATAATAAATAACTAAAGAAGAAATATATATAACAAATGATATAAAAATTAAAGATATCCAATCTAAAATTAACGTCATAACAACTATAGAACCATTCAAATTAAATAATTCCCACTCAACAAAAACACTATAATCAAAAAGTAAATAATAAATCCCCAAAATAAATAATAAGGTTCTAGAAAAAAATAAAGAAAAAAAACTTAAAGAACAAATAGAAAAAATATACACGGCCTAAGATGGCAATACACCATATCATTGATCCCACAAAACAACATTTTTATTAAAATACTTAAGCTAAAAAAAGAAATATTCACCCTTTAAACAAAGAATATTTAAAGGCAATCAATGTAAAAGCAAAAGATGATATTCACGAATATAACCTAATGAACAAGTATAAACACCACCATAATAAGAACCATGCTGAGAATAAGAATATATATATAAAGTATAAACAGCTCTAAAAAAAGATAAAAATATTAAAGTTAAGAATCTTAAAGAAGATCAAGAAATAATTCTATTTAATAAACCTAACTCACCCAATAAATTTAAAGAAGGAGGAGCAGCCATATTTGAAGAACTCAACAAAAATCATCAAAGAGCTATTCTAGGCATTAAATTGATTATACCCTTATTAATAAGTAATCTTCGTCTACCTAAACGCTCATAAATAATATTAGATAAACAAAACAATCCAGATGAACAAAGACCATGACCAATCATTAAACATAAAGAACCTATACAACCCCATCAATTTATAGTCATAAGACCACCAATAACTATACTTATATGAGCAACTGAAGAATAAGCAATTAAAGATTTAAGATCAACTTGACGAAAACAAATAAAACTAACCACAACACCACCAGATAAACCAAGAGCTAATCAAAAATAATTAAACCTTAAACCCAAAAAAGAAATAACCTTTATTACACGAAAAATACCATAACCACCTAACTTCAAAAGAACCCCAGCTAAAATTATACTTCCCGAAATAGGAGCTTCAACATGAGCCTTTGGAAGTCAAAGATGAACCAAAAATATAGGTATCTTAATTAAAAAAGCCAAAATAATAAATAAATAAAATAAAAAATAAAAAGAACCAAAATCAGATAATAAAGGAAAATATAAAGTATAAGAACAATCATAAACCTTAAATAAAACTAACAATAAAGGAAGTCTAGCAACTAAAGTATAAAAAATTAAATAAATACCAGCCTGCAAACGCTCAGGCTGGTAACCCCAACCCAAAATAAGCAATAAAGTAGGAATTAAACTAGCCTCAAAAAAAATATAAAAAGATAATAATCTCAAACTAGAAAATGAACAATAAAGCATAATTATTAAAAACAAAACCATAAAAACAAAAATTCTAGAATGATAAGAAGATAAATAAACTGATCTTCTAGCAGTAATTATCAAAGAACAAATCCAAAAACTCAACAAAATCAAACCAAAAGAAAAATAATCCACCCCAAAAAATCAACTAATTATATTTAAATCAGAATATGAATATACACCAATTATAAAAAAGAAACTAACCACAAATATTAAAGAATGAACCAATCATCAAAAATTACCAATCAAACAAAGAGGGGTCATAAAAATTAATATAAAAAGATATTTTAACATAAAGATAATCCAAAAGAATTAAAAAAATCATTACCATGTGAACGAATTATAGAAACTAAAATAGATAAACCCAAAGCACCTTCACAAACAGAAAAAACTAAAAAAATAACCGGAAAAAAATAATCATAATCAAATTTTTTTAAATAAATAATAATCAAAAGAAATAAAGAAAGACCAATTTTTTCCAATTTTAAAAGAACCATAAGGAAATGTTTACGCTTTGAAGAAAAAACATAAACCCCCCTAAAATAAATAAAAAGGGAGGTTAAAATGGAAAATTTAACCATTGGTTTTAATAGTTTAAAAAAAACCCCGGTCTTGTAAACCGGAATTAAGGAGCCCCCCCCTTTTTAAAATTCCGGGGGAGGGAATTTTTCCTAACCTCGATCTCCAAAACCGATATTTTATAATAAACTAACCCCTGACATGATAAAAATAACAATTATATCCCTATCTAATGCCCTTAATATTAATTTTATTAAATTAAATCATCCAATATCAATAATAATATTTATTATTATTCAAACTCTACTTATTGGTTTAACAGCAGGGACATTAATAGAAAGATTTTGATTAGCTTACATTTTATTTTTAACATTCCTAGGAGGTATATTAGTATTATTCATTTACATTACTAGAATTGCCTCAAATGAAATATTTCAACTTAAATCAATCAGAGTAATTTTAACAGGAATCATCTGATTGATTTTAACAATTAGACTTATCCTCCTAGATAAATCATTATACATTGATTTATTAAAAAATAGTGATACATCCCTTACTACTAATAATATAAATTTTCAAGAAATAACAATATCATTAAGTAAGATTTATAATAACCCTACCTTTATAATTACTATAATAATAATAATTTATTTATTTTTAGCCCTGCTAGCAGTAGTTAAAATCACCAACATTAATCAAGGACCTATTCGTAAAATAAGATAACCAATGAATAAACCACTTCGACTGAAACATCCATTATTTAAAATTATTAATAACTCACTTGTAGATTTACCAGCTCCAACAAACATTTCATTCTGATGAAACTTTGGATCCTTATTAGGATTATGTTTAATAATTCAAATTGTTACAGGATTATTTTTAGCAATACATTATACATCTAATATTGAAATAGCTTTTAGAAGAGTAGTTCATATTTGTCGTGATGTTAACAACGGGTGAATTATTCGAACCTTACATGCAAATGGAGCCTCTATATTCTTCATTTGCATTTATTTTCATGTAGGACGTGGTATTTACTATGGATCATATATGTATATACACACTTGAATAATTGGAGTAATTATTCTATTTTTAGTTATAGCAACAGCATTTATAGGATATGTGTTACCATGAGGTCAAATATCATTTTGAGGTGCTACAGTTATTACAAATCTTCTATCAGCAATCCCTTATTTAGGAACTGATCTAGTTCAATGAGTATGAGGAGGGTTTGCTGTAGATAATGCTACATTAAATCGATTCTTTACATTTCATTTTGTTTTACCATTTATTATTGCTGCCATGGCAGCAATTCATTTATTTTTTCTTCATCAAACAGGATCAAATAACCCACTCGGTGTTAATAGTGATATTGAAAAAATCCCCTTCCACCCTTACTTTACATTCAAGGATTCAATTACATTTGTCTTAATAACATCACTATTAATTTTACTCTGCTTAATTAATCCTTATCTTCTAGGAGACCCAGATAATTTTGTACCAGCAAATCCTTTAGTTACACCAGTACATATCCAACCAGAATGATACTTCCTATTCGCCTATGCTATCTTACGATCTATTCCTAATAAATTAGGAGGAGTTATTGCATTATTTTTATCAATTAGAATTTTAATAATTATACCATTCTATAATAAAACCCCTTTCCGAGGAATTCAATTCTACCCTATTAATCAAATCATATTTTGAATTATAGTAACAGTAGTAATTTTATTAACATGAATTGGAAAACGACCAGTTGAAGAACCATATATTATAACTGGCCAAGTATTAACATTAATTTACTTTGTATATTTCCTAATTAATGTTCACGTAGCAAATATTTGAGATAAATTAATCAAAAATTTATAGTTAATTAGCTTACGAAAAGCATATGTTTTGAAAACATAAAATTAGAAGTTTGACTCTTCTATTAACTTTTTATTATATTTCTGAAAAAATTTCACTAAATAATAGAAATCAATAAAACCTTTAACCCAACAAAAAAAATAAAAAAGTTTAATGAAAGAGGAAGAAAACTTTTTCAAGCTAAATATATTAATTTATCATACCGAAAACGAGGTAAAGTCCCTCGAACCCAAATAAAACAAAAAGCCAAAAATCCAAGCTTGACAAAGAAAAATAAAGAATAAAAATCCCCACCTATAAAAATTAAAGTTATTAATATTCTTATAAAAATAATTCTTGTATATTCAGCTAAAAAAATTAAAGTAAAACCACCAGCCCCATATTCAATATTAAACCCTGAAACTAATTCTGACTCCCCCTCAGCAAAATCAAAAGGAGTTCGATTAGTTTCAGCTAAACAAGAAGCAAAACAAGCTAAAGCTAAAGGAAAAGAAAAAATAATAAATCAACAATATAATTGATAATTTATAAAATCAACTATATTAAATCTTCCAATTAAAATAATTAATGACAATAAAATTAAAGCTAAACTTACTTCATAAGAAATAGTTTGTGCAACAGAACGCAATGAACCTAATAAAGAATAATTAGAATTAGAAGATCAACCAGCAATTATTACAGTATAAACACCAAATCTAGTACAACATAAAAAAAATAAAAAACCGTAAGAGAAAGAACATATATATGTCAAATAAGGAAAAATTATTCAAACAAGCAATGAAATTATTAAACTAAAAACAGGAGAAAAATAATAAAGTAAATAATTAGAAAGAATAGGAATAGGCTGTTCCTTACACACCAATTTAATTGCATCACTAAAAGGCTGAGGAATCCCAACAAAACCAACCTTATTAGGACCTTTTCGAATTTGAATATAACCTAAAACCTTTCGCTCAAATAAAGTTAAAAATGCCACTCTAATTAAAACACAAATTACAAGTAATAAAAAGTTTAAAACAAATATAAATAAATCATATAATATCAATACTATTTGTAGAAATAATCTACATAAATGAAATCTAAATTCAACACATTAATCTGTCAAAATAGTAATAAACAGTTAATATTAATCAAACAATAATAAAATTATTTTATTCACACGGTCCTTTCGTACTAATGCAAATTTAAATATCTTAGGATAGAAACCGACCTGGCTCACGCCGGTCTGAACTCAGATCACGTAAGAATTTAAAGGTCGAACAGACCTAATTACTAAGCTACTGCACCTAGCATTTTTCTTAATCCAACATCGAGGTCGCAATCTGCTTTGTCGATTTGAGCTCTCTAAAACAATTACGCTGTTATCCCTAAGGTAACTTAATCTTATGATCATAAATTATGGATCAAAATAACATAAATTAATGATTTAATAATGAAGGGTTTAATTATCCTTCATGTCACCCCAACAGAATATATTAAATTAAATATAAGAAAACAACCTAAAAAATATATAAAAATTATATATTAAGCTCTATAGGGTCTTCTCGTCCTAAAGAAAAATTTAAGCCTTTTAACTCAAAAGTTAAATTCTAGATATTAAATAGAGACAGTCAATTCCTCGTCAAACCATTCATTCCAGCCTCTAATTAAGAGACTAATGATTATGCTACCTTTGCACGGTCAAAATACCGCGGCTCTTCAAAACAAGTCAGTGAGCAGGCCAGACCTTAAATTTTAATCAAAAGGCCATGTTTTTGATAAACAGGCGGGAATTAAAATTGCCTAGTTCCTTAAAATAAATTATCAAGAAAAAAAAAATATACAAATAAACTATACTAATTCAATCATTATTTCATAAAATATAAAATTAAATTTATCATCTTAATATAAAATCTAAAAAATTCATAAAATCATAATAAAAAACAATGGACTAAAACGTAATCAAAAAGATGGCTGGTTCAAAGCCTACTTTTATATTAAAAATATAAAATTATAGAATAATTAATCTCCAGAGCTTATCCCCTAAAGAATTAACGAAATACTAATCTAAATTTTAAAATTAAAAAAGACCAGTAATCCTAAAAAATTAAATTTTTTCTTAAGAAACTAGATACCTTGAGAAACGAATAACATTTCATTTCTACCTAAAAATAAAAGATAAATATTCCACATTAACCTTCACTTTTAGGTAACTCAACTCAAATCGAGATAAGTAAAATAAATACAAAAATTTTGACTAACCCTGATACAAAAGGTACTCTAAAATAAAGATACTTACTCTTGCATTATAAATATATTTCATAATCCACTAACGTTACTATTAAACTATCATTGTAAAAATCAATTCTGTAAACCATACTTAGACACTAAACCCATAAAGTTATTTCTATTAAATATGAAAATAACAAAAAATAAAAATAATATTTCAAGCTCAAGGTATCCTGAATTGCACAGAAATATTTTCAGTGTAAATGAAATACTTAACTAACAAGCTCCACCTTGATCAAACTTTCCAGATACACTTTCCAGTACATCTACTATGTTACGACTTATCTCATCTAACTTGACTAAATAATATAAATAAATATAAACAAAATTAATCAATAATGAGAGCGACGGGCGATGTGTACACACCTCAGAGCCAGTATCAAAAGACTTAAATAAATCAAATTACTGTCAAATCCACCTTAATCCATAATATTTCATTAAAGAAACCGTAATAAACAAAAACTTATTGTAACCCACCTCCTCTTAATCATAAGCTGCACCTTGACCTGAAATACTTCAAAATCATGAATCTTGAAAATTATAAACTCTAAAAAGATTTTCTGATAACGGAGATATACAAACAAATAGATCAAGTAAAGTTAATCGTGTACTATCAATCACGGGGTAGGTTCCTCTGAATGGAATGAAGTACCGCCAAATTCTTTGGGTTTAAAGATCTTAACTAATAGTACCCAGGTAAATAATATTTACACTTAAAATAGTAGGGTATCTAATCCTAGTTTATAATTTAAGTTTCACAGGTTCATAATAAGAGCTATTTAAAAATTTTAAAATTTCACCTTATAAATTTAAATTTAAACCCTTCAAAATATAAACAACTGTTAAACCAAAAATATTCACTTGCATCAATCGTATAACCGCGGCTGCTGGCACGAATTATGCCGACACTAAATCAATTACTAATTCCAAAATCACTTGATAATTAAATCAAATTACTGCAAAAAGAACATTTAGTTGAAACAAAACTTGCATATAATATAAAGAAAAAATGAACAAATAAGCAAGAATAAAACTTTCAAATAATGGACTGAACATCATCAGTAAAAAAAAACCCTTTAAAACAATAGTTGGTAAAAATTTTCAGAAAAAAGAAGATATTATAACAATCAAGAATTGAAAAATTTGAGAAAACTAACCCTCCCAAAGACCCTATATAACAACTAAACTCTATATTTTATATAAAAAATATAACGAACATTAAATTATTCAAACAAGACTGCTTTAGTCTAATCTAGAATAGTTTCTATTTAATCTTTTTTTTTTTTTATTTATAAAAAAAAGATTAAATAATATAACTGCTTATGTCTAAATAAATTCAAATAAGATCTTATTAATAATACAATTATCTATAACTTATAATAATTGATTTATACTTAGTATAATCTCTTATATATTAGAATATAATTGTATTAATATATTAAAAATGATACTTAACATATTATAAATATATTATATTAAATACTATTAAGGTATTAATTTAACATATTATAATACTTTATATTAAATATAGTTATATATTATAATAATAATTAAAGTTAAATATTTCTTCTGCCTAAAAAAATAAGTCCCTATACCTTTTGAGAAATATATGTATTAATATAAGCAATTATTATAAAATAAATAACCTTATAATGATATATTGTGGTAGATGTAATATATTAAAATAAATTATTTATTATATTATTATATAAGAACAAAGGGAAGATTTCAAAGAATAATAATCTCAAATTTTATACTCCTAACTAGAAAAAACACTCAATCGCCATAACAACTAAGCTTTAAATTTATAGATATAAATATAAAAATTCACA